TATATTCCACTGATAGGGCTAACAGACAATTAATTTTTAATTATACCAAACGAAAATAGATATCGAAATTCTAAAGAAATCAAATTCTAAATAAATAAACAGAGAGTTTCTTATTCGAAACGTCCCGTGATCTTCAACCAATTCTGCGCTTGAATATAATTACCAGGAGTAAGCGCAATAGCTTGTTTCCAATACTCGGCAGCTTGATTGAACCAAGCCTCCGCAATTTCAGAATCTCCCTGTCGAACGGCCTGTTCCCCCCGGTCGGAATAGGTGGTTCAATTCCTTTCCTTAGAACCGTACTTGAGAGTTTCCCGCCTCATACGGCTCGGCAATCAATTCTTTTGGTGTCCCGGGTTTTTGAATCTAGTATATCGAATTGAATGAGATTTCTCATAGATCGATCTTTATCTTTATTCTTTTTTTTGGGGGGTTAACCAAAAGAGGTTAATTCCATGAGCATGAGTTTCAAACTTGACTTTTGATTAAATTAATAATCAGCTTTGCTTTCATTTTATCTTTTCTCCCACCGTCAGAAGAATAACATAGAAGCATTTCCACTATAGTTAGAATTTTCTGAAAGGTATCTATCTCGGTTTCATATAAAAATTGATATAGAATCTTTGAAAAAGCCCTTTCTTCCTAAGAAAGAAAAGGCTTACTGTCTTTGGGATCTGATGCTACACCGCTGCTCAATACCTTAGGGGATCGACTTTATTACATAAGTGGATTCCTTACTTTTATCTCATATCATGACATAAATAAGCAGTTCTTATTGGATCGGCATCGGCCCAAAACCTCGCGAATTGATCTTTACGGTGCTTCCTCTATCAATTAGATCCTTTATCCATAGAATAAACTATCTAGGCATATCGATTTCTTCATATTTCGACTTCTATGAAGTTTCTTTCTTTGCTACAGCTGATAAAAATCGTTTTTGCACGATGCATATGTAGAAAGCCTATTTTTTTTTTTTTTTTTCTAGTATTTATTAGTGTATTTGCTCTTTACCCCCCCTCCTTTTTTTTTTTCTTTTACTTTTTTCTTTCTATAGTAGAGATAGTCGCACGTAATGACAGATCACAGCCATATTATTAAAAGCTTGTGGTAAGAACGGATTTCGTTCTAGTGCCCGAAAATAATATTCTAAAGCTTTTGTATGTTCTCCGTTACTTGTGTGGATAAGGCCTATGTTATAGAGTATATAGCTTCGATCGTAAGGATCAATTTCTAGTCGCATAGCTTCATAATAATTCTGTAAAGCTTCCGCATAATTGCCTTCAGATTGAGCTGACATCCGTTACGGTCGTCATTCGATTCAAAGAATTCTCCGTTTCAAAACCGTACATGAGATGAAAATCTCATACGGCTCCTCCTTTATGTGCATTATGAGAATAATCCATGAAATCAAAAAAGATTGAAATATTCTCATTATGAACTAAGTGGGGCTAATGTTTTTACAAGAAATCTCTAGCCAACCTTCCTGCAAAAGCTTTTTTCTTAATATCACGCGTGTTGGTACTAGATAAAACCGGAAACTCCAACAATTTCTTTGTTCTCAACGCCCCTTAATTTACAGGAATTAATCACTTCAACAGTCTTCGATGGTTATACGGGTATCCACAGTACGAACGAGATGGATGTTTGTTATCCCAACCATTCTTCTTAGTCCCGATCCCGCTAAGGAAAGGGGGCAGTTTATAACAAAGTTTTCGTGTTGCTGATTCCTAGACGTAGCGCCTCTTCCCCTATGCCGCCTATTGGTACTGGTGTAGTAGGGTTGACTTGCAATACAGAACCCATAGGTGTAACCTTTCGCTCAATACTAGAATCGACAATTGAAGCATCTGAGGCTGCATTAATCGGGGATACACGACAGAAGGAATGGTTTTATCTATAAACTTCACCTTCAACAAGCGTAGATTTTTTCAATAATCTTTTTTTTTTCTATCCCGAATTGTCTTTCTTTCTTCTAAGACCGAAAGGGGTAAATAAAAAACTAATCAAATCGCACCATCTCTGTAATAGGTAAATGCCTCTTTTTCTCCTACAGTTGTCGGAATTATTCGTAATAATATATTGGCTACAATCGAAAAGGTCTTATCAATAAAATTTCCGTTTATCCGCGATCTAGGCATAGGTAAAAATCCATTCTATAATTCGTTTCATTACCTCTTGTGAGAAAATGATCCCACAAACAAAGGAATTGTACAGTACAAAATAACATAAAAGCAGACGTGTTAAAAAAAATAGACCGATCCGTTGATTCGTTCCAACTCATTGATTAAATCAGGTAGAAATATCAGAAAAAAAAAAAAGGAGCGCCATCTTTGCAAACAAGATATATAGCCTTATTGTTTTTTGTTTTGAACAGTTTTTCACAAACAAAAAAGTTATCCTTTTCCCCAGACTCAAAGGAAGAATTTTTTCTTTGCTGAAAGGGTTTCTATTTTTCTAGTTAGAACGGATTCGATTGTCCGTACCCATCTACCAATCGAAT